AATCCGTCAACTTTTTTACGGAATGCGTGAATTGAAAAAAAAAGAAGGGATAACAAAAAGAAGTGGTAATGGGAGCATTTGTACTATATGTGCAAATCAAAATCGGGCGGATCTTTACCCGGAGTAGAGCATAAACCTAAAAAGATTAAAGAGGCCCATTTAAGAACAAGAAAATGACATCGTGATTTGGATTGGATCTCGATGAAACAATCCATCAATGAGAAGTTAATTGGATAAGTTTAATGAATTCTTTTTTGATATTATACGTTATAAGGAAAGGAAGACAAACTCGTATTTGGTGAAAAATATGAAAAATAAAAGAAAATCCTTTTATTATAAGTTAGAAGGAACTTGCTATGAAAAAAGAAAAAGTATTGGAATCTACACATTGATTTTTTTTGAACCGTATGCGTCAAAAGGCGCCTGTACGGTTCCGAAGGGATACAATTTGACCCTAATCAACCGACTTTATCGAGAAAGATTACTTTTTTTAGGTCAAGAGGTTGATAGCGAGATCTCAAATCAACTTATTGGTCTTATGATATATCTCAGTATCGAGGATGATACCCAAGATCTGTATTTGTTTATAAACTCTCCTGGCGGATGGGTAATACCGGGAGTGGCTCTTTATGATACTATGCAATTTGTGCAACCAGATGTACATACAATATGCATGGGATCAGCCGCTTCAATGGGATCTTTTATCCTGGTCGGAGGAGAAATTACCAAACGTCTAGCATTCCCTCACGCTTGGCGCCAATGAGGCTTTTATTTGAGAGAAAAAAGAAGACTATGCCTTCGCCATATGAAATATGAATATTAAGTAATAATAGCATGGCACTTTGAATTCGATATAATCAATTTTGTTTTCAAAACATTAGATTATGTATCGAGATAGTAATATGATAAAAAAGTATTTCCTATTTGATTATTGGAAGTCCAGTTCAGCGTCACAAACTTTTTTCACACCAGAGGTCTCTTAACAATATTTATAATTTATAGAGCGAAAAAAAAATTTTTCTTTTTTCCTTAATTTATTTGATCAAAAAAAAAAGCAACTTTGGGATTGCTGAATGACAGACAAATCACAGACAAAAAAATATAATAAATATAGAAAGCAACGGAGCCATCATAGTATTTTTGAATTCCTCCGAAAGGAAGGGTGGTAAGTTGATCATTTACCGATCGGGGTCTGATCGATCCTATTTTTTTCTTGAAGGTAAGGGTCAATTTTATTGTAGAGCCGTATGCAATGCATAATGCCCGTACGGTTGTTCGATTCTATCTTTCTTTTTTTCTTGTTATTCTTTTATCTTTCTTTGTATCTTCCCCTCATCATGAAAAATAGAGAAACCTTTTATTATCTTATATCATCAGGGTAATGATCCATCAACCTGCTGGTTCTTTTTCTGAAGTAGCAACGGGAGAATTCATCCTGGAAGTGGGAGAACTGCTGAAACTACGTGAAACCCTGACAAGGGTTTATGTACAAAGAACGGGCAAACCCCTATGGGTTGTATCCGAAGACATGGAAAGAGATGTTTTTATGTCAGCAACAGAGGCCCAAGCTTATGGAATTGTTGATCTTGTAGCGGTTGAATGATAATAGCCTGGATTTCACGTCAATTCTGAAATTCACCCTGCCGAGTTTAATATTAATATTCTATGACTTTGATTTATTATTCTATTGAATAAAAGTAATTCAGAATCATCCGGTTAGGATCGATCTAAACCAGCCCATTATGTATATGATTCAACATGCCAACGATTAAACAACTTATTAGAAATACAAGACAGCCAATTAGAAATGTCACAAAATCCCCCGCGCTTCGGGGATGCCCTCAGCGTCGAGGAACATGTACTAGGGTGTATGTGCGACTCGTTCAGATCATGAACTAGAACAAAGGAAAGAGAACAATGTTCGAATATCAATGATCAAATAGGATAGAACGGAAAAACGAACTACATTTCCTATCTAAAAATCGATGATATCCCTTTTATTGTGTATGAAATTTATGGTTTCTGTTGGTGTAAATCCACTCACCTCAATTCAAGATGAGAAGCAATTCTCCATTGGTAGCAAATGGTTATCCATTAAGCGGAGGAAATCTTAGTTAACATAGACCCCTCTTGCAAGAACGGACTAACAGGGTCAGCTACCCAGCCAACTTTCATAATTAAATACCGTTACTGTATAGGTAGAGCTCGTTGTGAAAGACCTATTACTGGATAATTCATGGGTAGAGCCGAAGAATGTGAACTATACAAGTTAGCAATAACATTGATTAAATGAAGTAAAGGCTCCGGTGTATAGAGAAGACCTCGCCGTTTAAGAAGTAACCATAGAAACGATGGAATCCACTATTTCTTTATCATTACTTTTCTTTTTTAATACCTAGTATATTTCGTATTTCGAGGTGAAATGCCTAGAAAAAAGAAAAAATGGTGGTTGGGAAGGTTATAGTAGCCAAAGCCATTGGAATTTTTAGTTTATACATTG